GGGGAGATAAAGAAATAGAGCGAACCAAGTACCTGTGTCTTACCCTTTCAAGGAAGGGGAAAAAATGACATTATCATTATATATAACATAATTATATATAACATATTTAAATAGAAAATAAACAAATCCTATTTTTTAAAAATCCTATTTTGGGTGGATTTAAAATGAATTAGAATTAATAAATAGGATTTTTGGGATAAGGAATAAATTAACCAAACAAACCATGGATAAATCCAAGCGACCTTTTCTTAAATTCAAGCGATCTTTTCGTAGGCGTTTGCCCCCGATTCAATCGGGGGATCGAATTGATTATAGAAACATGAGTTTAATTAGTCGATTTATTAGTGAACAAGGAAAAATATTATCAAGACGTGTGAATAGATTGACCTTGAAACAACAACGATTAATTACTCTTGCTATAAAACAAGCTCGTATTTTATCTTTGTTACCTTTTCTCAATAATGAAAAACAATTTGAAAGAACCGAGTCGACCGCTAGAACTACTGGTTTTAAAGCCCGAAATAAATAGGCTTACTTTTTCTTCACTTGAATCATAATTACAAGAATCTAGATTTGAGTGAATCTAGATTTGAGTATCGTGTCGTAAGAAAAAAACGAATCGGAAAAAAAGAAATCTGTTTTTATTGAATTGAACGTGTTCATTCATTTTGACTACTTTAGCATATTTTATCATACTAATTTCTACTCTACCTTCCCGGAGTTCATTCTCCGGGTAACTCAATTTAAATTATTCTGTTGGATTCTTTCCAATCTACTTCCTTTATGATTTCGTTCGAAATCATATAAAGACAATTCCTATTTAATATAGCTATTTGTGCAAGTATTTTACGGTTAAGAAGCAACTGTCTCTTGTACAGATCGTGTATTAATCTACTATAACTATAGGATACTCCCCTTTCGCGAATTACTGCGTTTATCCTAGTGATCCACAAACGACGAAAATCTCTCTTTTTCCTATCCCTATCCCGATGAGCTGAAACTAAAGCTCTTATTTTCTGTTGAGTAATAGTTCTAGTAAGCCTTGAATGAGCCGCTCGAAAGCTTGATGCAAATAAACGAATTTTTGTTATACGTCTCCGAGCTATATATCCCCGTTTAATTCTGGTCATTGAATAAATGAAACTTTGACGAATAACTAATTGATTGCCTTTCTTTCAGTTATTCTTTTCCCCTTCCTAGTCTATTAATAACAAAACGGATTTTTCCAATGTATAAAATCAAAATTCCAATGGCTTTGGCTACTCTAACCTTCCCGACCACGATTTTTTCTTTTTTTTAGGTATTTCACTGCGAAATAAGACAGAAATAAGAAATTGTATTTTCCTAGGTATCAAAAATAGAGTAAATAAAAGAAATAAAAAAAGAAATAGTGGGTTCCTTCGTTTCTATGGTTACTTCTTAAACGGTGAGGTCTTCTCTATACACCGGAGCCTTTACTTTATACTTTAATTTAATATTTAATCAACTAAATATTTAATCAACTAATTGATGTTATTGGGAACTTGTATAGTTCACACGCTTTGGCTCTACCCATGAATTATCCAATAATAGGTCTTTCACAATCAGATCTACCTATACAGTAACGGTATTTAATTAGGAAAGTTTGCTGGGTAGCTGACCCTCTTAGTCCGTTCTTGCCAGATTGGGGGCCTACCTAATCTTTATGTTTTATGCTTTTTAAATAAGATTTCCTCCGCTTAATGGATAACCATTTGTTACCAATGGAGAATTTCTTATCATCTTAAATTCAGTTGATTGGATTTACACCAACGGAAACCATAAACTTCATACACAATAGGGGGATATGGTAGAGTTTTGTTTTTTTTTTTTAATAATGGATGGAGTTCCTTTTTCCATCCTATCCCATTCACCGGTACTGATCATTGATACTGTAAAAGTCGTTTTCTTGCTTTTGTGCCAGCTCATGATCTAAACGAGTCGCACATACACCCTAGTACATGTTCCTCGACGCTGAGGGCACCCCCGAAGAGCGGGGGATTTTGTGACATTTCTGATTGGCTGTCTTGTATTTCTAATAAGTTGTTTAATAGTTGGCATGTTGAATCGTATACATAATATGATAGGTTGGTTTAGATTGATCCTAACCAAATGATGGTGAATTACTTCTATTTAATTGAATATTCAATTCGAAGATCAAATCGCAAATCACAACAGCTTTGCGTAATTTTCGTACATTTTATTTGCCTTTTTTCTTCCGTCAACCGCTACATAATCAACAATTCCATAATTTAGGGCTTCTGTTGCTGACATAAAAACATCTCTTTCCATATCTTCGGATATAACCCAGAAGGGTTTGCCCGTTTTTTTTTCATAAATCCTTGCGAGGATTCCACGCAGTTTCAGCATTTCTCCCGCTTCCACGACAAATTCGCCTACTTGTGCCATATAAAAACCACTAAAAGGTTCATGCATCATTACCCTGATGATATAACAAAATAAAAGCTTCTCCTATCTCGTATGATAAAGCAAAGAGAAAAGAAAGATAAAGACTAGAAAAAAGATAGAATTGAACAACCGTACAGGCATCTTTTGTGCATACGGCTCTACAAGAAAATTGACCCCTCTCCTTTCTATTGAAGAAAGAGAAAAATAGAATCTATCAGACTCAGATGGGTAAATAATCAAATTGCCATCCTTCCTTTCGGAGTAGTTCAAAAATACTATGATGGCTCCGTTGCTTTATATGTTTATTTTTTATTTTTTTTTTTTTGTCTGTGATTCAGCAATCCCAAAGTTTCTTTTTAATCCGATCAAATAAGGAAAAAATATTTTTTTTTTTCGTACTCTTTCATAACATAAATATTGTTAAGAACTCTCCGGCATGAAAACAAAAAAGTTTGTGACGCTGAACTCCCGATAGATAAGAGAAAATCGGAAGTACCCCTTATCTCATACTACTCTCTCGATACAGAATCTAATGTTTTGAAAAAAAAAAAATACAAAAATTTCTCATATCGAATTCGAAGTGCCATGCTATTATTACTTAGTATTCATATGGCGAAGGCATAGTCTTCTTTTTTCTCTCAAATAAAAACCTCATTGGCGCCAAGCGCGAGGGAATGCTATACGTTTGTTAACTTCTCCTCCGACCAGGACAACAGATGACATGGAAGCGGCTAATCCTATGCATACTGTATGGATATCTGGTCGCACATATTGCATAGTATCATAAAGGGCGAGCCCAGGTACTACCCAGCCCCCAGGAGAGTTTATAAACATATACAGCTCTTTGTCCTCATCCTCCATACTGAGATATATCAGAAGACAAATAAGTTGATTTCCAAGACCAGTACCAATCCCTTGGCCTAAAAAAAGTAATCTTTCTCGATAAAGTCGGTTGATTAGGGAAAAATTGTATCCCTTAGGAACCGTACATGCGCCTTTTGATGCATACGGTTCAAAAAAATTGTGAATCAATGTATAGATTCCAGTCCTCTTTCCTTTTTTCTAGAAAGGTTCTTTCTTATTTCTAACGAAAGGGCTTTTCTTCGATTTTTCAATAAAGACGAGTTTTTACTCCTTTTTTAGATTTTCCATTATAAAATTCGAAGTTATAGGAAAGGGTCATTAAACTTATCGAATTAACTTCTCATTGATGTATTCTTTCATCGAGATTTAATCCAAACCGCGATGATATTTTCTTGTTCCTGAATGGGTCTTTTTCATCTTTTTAGGTTTATGCTCTACTCCGGGTAAAGATCCGCCCGATTTGGATTTGTACATATAGGACAAATGCTCCCATTACCATTTCTTTTTGTATTTCTTTTTTTTTTTTTCAATTCATTTTATACAAGTATTTATTAGAGTTGAGATAACTTTGCTTGACAATTAGGATCTCTTTACAAAGAAAAATATGAATAGCAATCATAGATATCTTACCAATCCAATTGGGTTTTTTCTAAACAGAGCCTGGATACTTCATTTTTTTAGTCCAACCAAGTCAACCATAAATTATTCTAATTGAATTATTCTAATTGATAATAGTAATATGAATCCCCTTAAAAATGGATCTAATTGCACTTCACGCTCCAAATTTTGGATGATTCAATTTATCTTTCTTGGGCGAAACGGGGGATATCTCGATCGGGGGAGAGAACGGGGAAATACCATATGACCCAATATATCTGACAAGTCGCACTATATGTCAGTCCAAAGTCGACGTCGAATTCCACGCCTCTTTATTTTAACTTTTGGAATACCAATAGGCATTAAATGAAAGAAAGAATTAAATACTATATTTCACTTTGAGGTGGAAACGTAACAATTTTTTTTATTGTCTTTATAATATTCATATTGGTTTTTATCGTATTTATTTTATCCATAGATTCTAAAAATTCATAAAGAAAGACAGAATGAATAAACTCAAATTATTACGAATAGGTCTTTCTAATGATAAATAAGTATGTATGGACTCATTCGCTCATAGAAAATGGGATCAACTCCCCCATTGCGTATTGGTACTTATCGAGTATAGAATAAATCTGCTTCTCTTTGTTCCTACGAACAGAATTGTTCCATTATTACCAACAGAATAGAAACCCTTGTTCGGAAATAATCGACTCAACAAGAGTGGTCCATAGGATAGTCATATTATAGTCTTTTCCAATGCAATAAAGTTATGTAGTGTCCATTTATCTTTGATATATAAGGGGTATTTCCATGGGTTTGCCTTGGTATCGTGTTCATACCGTTGTATTGAATGATCCCGGTCGGTTGCTTTCTGTTCATATAATGCATACAGCTCTGGTTGCTGGTTGGGCCGGTTCGATGGCTCTGTATGAATTAGCAGTTTTTGATCCTTCTGATCCTGTTCTTGATCCAATGTGGAGACAGGGTATGTTCGTTATACCCTTCATGACTCGTTTAGGAATAACCAATTCATGGGGCGGTTGGAGTATCACAGGGGGGACTGTAACGAATCCAGGTATTTGGAGTTACGAAGGGGTAGCGGGAGCACA